ATCTTTGAAGAATCGTAGGGTTTTCTGAGAATAATTCCGACATACATTTATAAGATGTTCCATTTTTCCATAGAAATTTCTTCGATCAAGAAAGCTTCCGAAAGATGTTGATTGTAAATAATAGGATTGTTTACGAAGAAAAACTACTAAAAATTCGAATTCAAATACATAAGAATTATAGAAGAACCAAAATAATTTTTTATTTTCTTTTGAAAAAGCGTAACTAGATTTATTCGGAATAATAAAACTATTCCAATTATCATATTTATGGAGAAAGAATCGCAAAAAATGCAAAGAGGGTACATCTTGAACCCAGCATTGAAGGATTTGAACTAGGGTTTCCGTATGAATTGGATGGGGTATTAATATTTCTGACACATAATTTAAATGTGAAAATTTGTCCTCTAAAAAAGGAAATATTGAATGAATAGATCGTAAATTGTGATATTTTTGTATTTCTTTTTCTTTGAAAGAAAATCCTAATTGCAGCGAGAATGGAATTTCGACAATGGCTGCAAAACCCTCTGATACCATTTGAAAAAAAAGCGGGGAATAAAAAAAAAGGTCGCGCCCAATGAATCGATTTTGGTTAGAATCATTAATGGAATAAACCAAACAATTCTGTTGATACATTCGAGTAATTAAACGCTTCACAAGTACTAAACTAGATTTATTGTCATAACCAAAAAATTCTACGGGTTCGATTTTTGACGAACCATTTAAACCATGACCATGAGCAATCGTATAAATATACTCCTGAAAGAGAAGCGGATATAAAAAGTATTGCCGCCTAGATCTATATTTTTCTAAATACCCTTGGAATTCTTCCATTTAAATTTCTCTACTTGAAACAAAACGGAGGCAGGGGTGTTTCTTGGGCTATCAAATGATACATAGTGTAATATGGTCAGAACGAGGTTATGTATTATTGATATATTTACATTATAGTAAGAAAAATATATACCCCGAAGACAGAGAGTCCAATCAACAGATCTCTTTCCCCTTCTTTTCTAAACAATTGGTTTTTGTTCGGTATACTTAAAAGAAGTTAATAAATCCTTTATTTTTGCAACCGGATCACTCTTTTGATTTTGGAATCAAATTATACTCTATTTATATTTATCAAAATACTGTTTCTTCTACACATCTGTCTACGCCAATCCATAATAAGGAATAATTTAGGATTAAAAAAAAAAGAATCAATAGTCCAACCATGGAAGAGAAGAACCTTTTCCCGAATCAGGCACTAATCTATTTTTAACATCTAATTAGATCAGGTAATCATTCAAATTAAGAACATAAGCTCGTTGCTTCTTGTTTTACCATAATTGGAGCCGTAGGACTCTATCCATTTATTCACTGGACCTTGCTGTAAATATGAATTCATTTTGTCCCATTCCAAACACAATATTTTGTGTTTTATAATGCTCCATTAAAGAAAAAATAAACTTAAAGTTCTTATTTAAGAAAAATATCTCATTAAATAGGTTTTTCATTACTTTTTTTAATGCATTTTTTTTATTACGACATGCTGTTTTTTCCTTCATTACCCTTCAGGATCAGTCGTGGTCTTATAGACTCTACCAATAGTCTGGACGAATTCGTCACTTCACCCAAATGTGTAAAAGATCATAGTCGCACTTAAAAGCCGAGTACTCTACCATTGAGTTAGCAACCCATATAAATATGTAGATACGATCGAAATGAAAAATCCAAATTAATTTAATTGTACTAAAAGACCCCGGCAAAATCAAAACATTGAATTAGCAACAAATCGAAAAGAAATATTTTCTAATAAATTATAAACAAAAAAATGCAAATAAAAAAAAAAGGACGAATCGTATTAAAAAACAACAGATTTCCCCTAAAAACGTTAAATTTGCGTTACTTTGAACGCCTATTTTCTTTATCAAATTTCTTATTTTCGTGAAGAAAAAGGGTCCCTTATACCAGTAAATTCGACAAACCCACCATTTCTTTTTGGCTGAAGTGAAGAAAAAATCCGATATGGACAAAGAAAAATAGATCTTTTTTATCTATGGTCGAATTATATTTGTTCAATACACCATTGTCAATATGAATGTTGATAAAACAAATAAAATTAAAGTAAATGTAAATAAAATAAGGCCTTGTGTTGGATTGGCACAAGATAAATAGGAAAATTGACTCGAAACAAATAAAAAAGAGATGGAGACAAAATCTCGAGCTCATTCAATCAATAGAGATATAACAAGCAAAATGGATCCCACACTTGTCACTAGATTCCCACAACGAATTAACTCTAAGCTACTTCTTTAAATTAAAATAATTCCGCCTTCCTAAAAATATCATGAACAGTTACAGTAGGTTGAGCGCCGTTTTCAAGGAAATACAGAATAGCGGGAACATTTAAATAAGTTTGATTTTTTATCGGATCGTAAAACCCCACCTTTCGAAGGTCTCTTCCTTCTCTTCGGGATCGAACATCAATTGCAACGATTCGATAGATGGCTCATTGGGATAGATATGGATAAACAACGCCCCCCCTAGAAACGTATAAGAGGCTTTCTCCTCATACGGCTCGAGAAGAAAAGATTCGAATTTCCGTATATAAATAATGGTAAATTAATATACAAAATAAAGAAATCTCATTTCGTACTCATAACTCAAGTAGAAAAATTCTGAAAGAGTTCCAGGGAAAACCCTTAACCATTCATTTCTTGAGTCGTCTCTAACCTCTTTTGTTTGTCTCGTCTCGAATCTATTTTTATTACTCATTCTGATCCAATTGTTAAGACAATTGAAAATAGTGTTTCCTTGTTCCGGAATCTTTTATCTTTGCTTGTTGAAATCATTGGGTTTAGACATTACTTCGGTGATCTTTACTCCTTTTATATTTCAAAGAGGCAGCAACATACCTTTTGTGTTTTTTTTCCTTTCTTTCTATAGAGTAGAAAAAATACGAATTTTGGATTTCTTTATAATACATTGATCGAAATGGTTTTCCGCATTCTTATAAATCTTACTTTTTTTATTTCAAACTTATTTGAATTTTCGCCCTTCGATTTGTATATTGAAGATATACTTACAAAGTTGGTCCGACTTATTGATTTTCATTAACCCTAGATTCTTCCTCCTAAAAAATGAATCAATCCTTTCCGCTCGAGCTTCATCATGTACTATTTAGATTGAATGAAATCCAACAGAAATTAGGTTCCCGATGGAACAGAACAAACTATGTCGAGTCGGGAGCATCTTTATTTTTATGGAAAATGGTGGATGTAAGAATCCACGTCAGATCATGTCCTTCAAGTCGCACGTTGCTTTCTACCACATCGTTTCAAACGAAGTTTTACCATAACATTTCTCTAATTTTATTTCGAACCGATATGGAATTGATTCAATTTGGATGAAATCATGAATAGTCATTGGCTCAACAATTATAATATATATATTATAACATTAATTTACTATTATTTACTATAGAAGTAATTTAAAGTAATTATTTACTATTAATAGTTATTTACTATTACTAATATATGCATATAGTCTAATAATCTAGTAGTAAGACTTAATTTATATCTTCAACGAATTGTTCGGGACAGTCAATCGGGAAGGATCACATTTTTTTCTCGAACAAATAAACTATAAACCTTACAAACAAAGGAGTCCCAATCCTGAAACAAAATCAATTTTGAACCAAAAGACTATTCCAATGACCTCGGAGAGGTCGGGGTTTATTGATAAGATAAATTTCTCGCACCTACTCGAGTACCAAGGATTCAGAAATCTGAAAGATAAAATCAGTCAGACCCGCTGGTTATGATTTTTTCATATCTATCATAACCAACAAACAATTATGACTGCGATTAATCGTGGATATTATATTTAAGTAATTCACATCACGGGGCCCTTTCACTTAACCGAAGAAGGGCTGTTATTACTAAAATGGACGACGAATAGAAAATATCAAAATAATACATATCTTTATTATGATATATATATCATATGGTTATGGAATTGTGAATGGACCTTGTTCATTTTTTTTTCTTTCGGATTCAAAAATCTTTTCACTAATTCTATAAAGTCAACCAAATGGAATCCCAAATTGCTACATTACCATTACATTAATTTCCCATTATTGATTTGAACCCGAGAATAAAAAAAAAATGCAAATTAAGATATTTATTTCTACCCACAATTAACACCCGAATTACATTTATCAGAAACGATCTGGGACGGAAGGATTCGAACCTCCGAATAACGGGACCAAAACCCGGTGCCTTACCGCTTGGCCACGCCCCATTTCTATTTCTATTCGAAACTAACACTAAATAAACAATAATATTAGCATTGTCCATTCGTCAATTCCAGTCCCAATACATATTGAATATCTTATTGCTAGTATTTCACACATGTAAAATGTAGACATAAAAAAAAATGCATTGATCATTGTATGGAATTCAATTAAGATATTGTATGAAAGTGCAATTCCTTGTATTCTCATTTGAGAATAAAAAAAAAAAACATTGGATTTTGAAGAGTTCAAAGAAAAAAAGATTTTTTTGAACTGCCCTTTTCTTTATTCCCTTGGTTAAAGTAACTTAATTCAAAATCAAATTATATAATCGACAAGAACAAAATGTTTGTTATGCTTAATATCTTTAATTTAATCTGTATCCATCTTAATTCTGTCCCTTATTCGAGTAGTTTTTTCTTCGCCAAATTGCCCGAGGCTTATGCCTTTTTCAATCCAATAGTAGACTTTATGCCCGTCATACCCGTACTCTTTTTTCTCTTAGCCTTTGTTTGGCAGGCTGCTGTAAGTTTTCGATGAAATCTTTAATACTCTTCTAAATTCATGATTTTTTTGAGAAAAAAAAGTTTCTCCAAATTCAAATTAATAAGATCAGAAAAATCTTTCATTATGAACCCTCGATTCAAAAGTAGAATTTTTGTATATTGAATAACTGTAATAAGAGATTTGGATTAATGGATTTCCCTCTTCGGACCTTCCAGCA